TCTTATTTGGACATCTTGTTTGGGCTACTGGGTTTATGTTCTTAATTTCTTGGCGTGGATATTGGCAGGAATTAATTGAAACTTTAGCATGGGCTCATGAACGCACACCTTTGGCTAATTTGATTCGATGGAGAGATAAACCAGTGGCTCTATCCATTGTGCAAGCGAGATTGGTTGGATTAGCCCACTTTTCTGTAGGTTATATATTCACTTACGCAGCTTTCTTGATTGCCTCTACATCAGGCAAATTTGGTTAATTCATTTTTTTTTGAATACGTTTTATCATCGACAATCTAATTTTGTTCGATAGAGAAGGTGGACCACCTTCTTATATTTCCACATCTAGGATTCGACTTGTATCATTGATAATAATAGGAACTGAACCATTATGGCAAGGAAAGGTTTGATTCAGAGGGAGAAGAAGAGGCAGAGATTAGAACAGAAATATCATTTGATTCGTCGATCTTCAAAAAAGGAAATAAAAAAAGTTTCGTCGTTGAGTGATAAATGGGAAATTCATGGAAAATTACAATCCCCACCACGTAATAGTGCACCTGCACGTCTTCATCGACGTTGTTTTTCGACCGGAAGACCGAGAGCTAACTATCGAGACTTTGGGTTATCCGGACACATACTTCGTGAAATGGTTCATGCATGTTTGTTACCAGGTGCAACAAGATCAAGTTGGTAAGGATCAAACTATACCTTCCTCTTTCTATTGATCTCTATGATCGATGATCATAGAGAGCCCCCTTTACCATTCTGTATAAATGGGATATTCTATTTGTATGGATATGGTAGAGGGGCACATCCAATCCTCGGTTGTCCATTAGTTCCCATCTCTTCTCTTCAACGCGGGGTAGAGCAGCTTGGTAGCTCGCAAGGCTCATAACCTTGAGGTCACGGGTTCAAATCCTGTCTCCGCAATATCAATCGTTTTTTTGTCAAAAAAAAATTTAGGTCTGACTCTGTTAATGTTAACTAGCCATTAATTTCTATTTCTCTTTTTGGATCGGAGGAAAAGAAGTAGGAAGAGAAGATGGAACCACTACACTATCGTAGTAAACTCTACCGAATTATTTATCCTATTCCATTAATTCACTATAGGCGGATAGCGGGAATCGAACCCGCATCTTCTCCTTGGCAAAGAGAAATTTTACCATTCGACCATATCCGCGTTTTTTGTTCCTGATAAGCCCGTATATGTCTCCACATATATGATATCATGTCTGGATCATTATTGTGCAGGGACGGATACGGATACTATCTTCAGAACGATTCCAATTGTCTAATTAATATATAACATATAAAATATAATATAACAATAGAATTTTTTGTTTATTCAAGAAGTTGGACTTTGACCCCCCAATTTTTTGATTTATTTTCCTTTTCGGGATTTCTTTTTATCTTATATTTATTATGTTATGGAATTTTAATGCGTCTCACAACCCGAAGGGATTCTAGGGGGTCATTTCTTTTTTTGATCTGGAAAATACTGAATTGGTTCAAGAGATAAGAGAATTAAGGATAGCTACTAGAAAGACTAATCCAATCCATAATGATGTACCGGAAAAGACAACATTTTTGTTACTTGACCAACCGTCAGAAGAAGCAAATACAACGGGTACACTAATCAATAAGATTGATGAAGTAGCAATTAATGCAAAAACAGCCAATTGGAAAGCAATAGTCATACTTCTAATCCTCCAAGCTACCAATAAATAAACTATACCATTTGATCCCTCTCTCATACAAAAAAAATTGTAATAAAATACATCATAGAGGGATTTGACCATGAACCCATGGATCCTGTAGGACTTATTACCACTTTATTCGGACATGGAGTCGGGGCCGTTTTTATTTACTTCACAAACATACATGCCGGCTCATGCATCCATATATACAAATATATATATTCACACCCCGGCTGTTTCTACCTACGGATAATGGTGGTATCAACTCATACGACCATGTTGTATTCTGGAGAATACAAATAAAATAAAATGGAGATTGTTTTTCGGAGAGATGGCTGAGTGGTTGATAGCTCCGGTCTTGAAAACCGGTATAGTTCTTTATTCAGAACTATCGAGGGTTCGAATCCCTCTCTCTCCTTTTACTCGTTGAATCTATTTTATTTCTTTATTTGTTATTGGTTTCCCCCGGCTCGGCTAGGAGGGCTAGCCGAGCCAAAAAACAATAGATATAACTGAGTTAAAAAAAGTAATACTTTGAAGTATCACTTGATCCCAATTCTAATACGTATGATGGAATCAAATGGATTCCTACTTCAGGCATTTGATCTTATGTCTCAGTTAAGAGGGGTCATGAAAAGAACAGGTTCCAAATCACGATCAATTCCTTTTTCAAATCCTGCTGCAGCTGCGCGGGCCCTTCCCGCATGCCACAAATGACCCACGAATAGGAAGAATCCTAGAACAAAATGAGAGGTAGCTAACCAACTTCTAGGAGAAACGTAATTGACTGCATTGATCTCGGTAGC